CAGCTACCCCTCTTATACCCCTAGTAAAGGTTGTAGCATAAAAAATGTCGACGTAACCGCGATTATATGACCAATTATATATCACATTTATTATTTTGTCCCAAAAAATTCTCTTAGGACCTATTTTAACAAAAGAATTAATTAAGTCCAAATTCTGGAAAGATGAATAAAAAGGCCTATATAAAAGAGACGCTATAAAGAGTCCGAAAAGGGCTATACTTACTGAAAAAAAAGCATTTGTTACAAATTCATACCAATCCACAGAATTGTTCGAATTTGAGTGTAAAAGATTTATTGACGGAGTTAACCATTTTGATAATATATCAAAATATATTCCTTTTTGATCAAAATCAAAAGGAATTCCTACGGATCCGACGAACAAAGTTAATAAGACCAATACAAGAAGCGGCAATAGCATAGTATTGTCCGATTCAAGTGGATACGTTTTTTTTGAAAAAAGGGGAGCGCTTTTATTATTATTTATTGCCATTGTTGATAAAACAAAATTTGGTTTTATCGCTTTCACTCCATTTTTGCCCCATATAGATATTGAAGAAAACGGGCTATTTTTTTTGCCACTGTAATTTTGAAAATGAGCATTTAAATGCCCTTCAAAAGTAAGTAAATACATTCGAAACATATAAAATGCAGTTAAACCCGCTGTGAAACAAGCTATTATCGCGAAAATCGGTGAATACAACCAACTATCATTAAGAATCTCGTCTTTGGACCAAAAACAAGCAAGAGGTGGAATACCACAAAGAGAAAGTGTACCTAATAAAAAGGAAATTTTTGTAATCGGCATATATTTTGTTAAACCTCCCATAAGAGCCATGTTCTGACTTTTCTCTGGTGAATACCCAATAACGGTTTCCATTGAATGAATAATAGATCCGGATCCTAAAAATAATAATGCTTTCGAATAGGCATGAGTGATCAAATGAAATAAAGCGGCTCGATAAGACCCCATACCTAAAGCTAACATAGTATAACCCAATTGAGACATTGTAGAATAGGCTAAACATCTCTTAATGTCTCGTTGAGCAAGAGCTAAAGTAGCCCCTAAAAGTATTGTTATTATACCTATCAAAGAAATGAAATTCATTACGTAAGGTATGGCTGTAAAAAGAGGAAGAAGTCGAGCTACAAGAAAAATTCCTGCTGCTACCATAGTAGCAGCATGGATAAGAGCTGAAATAGGAGTAGGCCCTTCCATGGCATCTGGTAACCATACATGAAGGGGGAATTGTGCCGATTTAGCAACTGCGCCGACGAATAAGAGGGAGGCACACAAAGTAAGAAGTATAGAATTGACCTCATCATTATCAATCAAGTTATTGGTTATTTCGAACAAATCCCGGAATTCGAAACTACCTGTTATAAAATAAAAACCTAAGATTCCTAATAATAAACCAAAATCCCCTACACGATTAGTTACAAAGGCTTTTTGACAAGCACTTGCCGCAATTGGTCGTGTGAACCAAAACCCTATTAATAGGTACGAGCACATTCCAACTAATTCCCAAAAAATATAAATTTGTATCAAATTTGAACTAGTAACTAATCCCAACATGGAAGCATTGGAAAAACTTATATAAGCAAAAAATCTCAAATAACCTTGATCATGAGACATATAATTGTCACTATAAAAAAGAACCATTATTCCAACAGTAGCTATTAATATTAACATAATGGAAGTAAGTGGATCAATCAAGTAGCCAAATTCTAAGGAAAAATCATTATTGATGGTCCAAGACCATACATATTGATGGAGAAAACTGCCGTTTATTTGCTGAATAGACAGATCGGCTGAAAAAATCATAATGATACTTAGTAATAAAACGCTAAAAAAAGCCCACATACGACGAAGACTTTTTGTTGCCGCCGGAACAAGGAGAAGCCCCACTCCTATTGCTATAGGAACTGGAAGTGGAATGAAGGGTATGATCCATGCATATTGATATGTATGTTCCATAAGAAAATGAAACTTTTTTATTTTATTAATTTTTGAATTTTGTTTCCGATTCACCAGTTCTTATCCCTTTCGGAAAGAGCAAAAAGAAAAAAATAAATGAAATTTATATAAAGATATGAAAGAACTCGAATAGAATTGAAAATTCTAATCATTATGATTATTTATTCTTTCACAAATATTCAAAATAGTAAAATCAAGAAGTTATTAGTGGTTAAATGATAAGATTAAATTATTGGAGAAAAATTACTACTAAATTATTAAGTATTAAGTAAAATATTTTCAAATATTTATGAAGATACAAAATATGAGATTTTCAACCATTCCATTATTACGAGAATTTCTATCTATAGAACAAGGAAAAAAAATTCTACCAAAAATTCAAGTATTTGATTCTGATATGAATCATAGGATCCGCCAATAATTTAACCCAATAAACAACTCAATAAACAAAAAAAAAAGACCTTAGTTAATTTAGTCGAAATAATTAACCAGTTCGTTATGGAACTTATTGAGTTGCTTACATTCCTTCCAACCAAACAAATTCTGTTTATGGGAAACGCTACGAGATCTGTCATTTTGTTACCCGCCGCTTCAGTTCGCATATTACCGAAAAAAGATATTACTTAAATGTTCTTTATTCTAAAGTCACGTATCACTTAACTACCAATTCATTTGAATTTTCATTAGGTATACTTTCTTGTTTGATCAATTAGAATTAATAGAAAGGATTTTACAGTAGAGTTTTTTAACGCGGGTAAGGATTCTGAAACTTTTCAATTCATTTTTTTTTGAATTCAAATTTTCAATTCATTTTATTAAAATGAAAAAATGTAACATGACGAAAATCACCGGAGATAAAAATTGAAACCCCCTTCTTTTCTTATTAACTTAACGAAATTTGATTTCTATAGGAGTAGAGCCATCAATATAGATCCGAATGAAGATATGAGGTATATGTATATAAAGTAGTAACTAAGAAAAAGTATTCTTTTTTATTTACTTCGGATATTGTATGTAAGGATATTGTATGTAATAATGGAAAAAAAAAAAAAGATCGATTTTGAACAATAGATGTCTTTCACATTTAACTATAAGAATGAGTAAACTCTTCATTTTTGAATGGCGGTTCCGAAGAAACGTACTTCTATATCAAAAAAGCGTATTCGTAAAAATATTTGGAAAATCAAAGGGTATTGGGCAGCGGTAAAAGCGTTTTCTTTAGCAAAATCTATTTCTACCGGGAATTCAAAAAGTTTTTTTTGTGAAACAAACAAATAATAAAGTCTTGGAATAATCTGAATTGATATGAATTAATCAATTGGCTAATAGAATTTTGTAAGAGGAATGACCCTCATTAACTAATATTTTCATATTTTGAACCGATCAATATCAATATGAAATAAAATTTAATATTGTGATATGTAGAATAAAAACTTTTCTGTCTACTGAAAAGTTACTCTAAAAAAAAAAAATGAAACTCAAGATACAAAGTTTTCTCTCTCTTTTTCTCTTTTTAATAGGTATAGGTTTTTGCGGGATGGGGATTATAATCTTCCCCATCGATTTACTTTTTAAAAAGAAAAAAAAAAAGTATTCTTTTTCTTTAAGGAAGATTTTTTGTATTATGTATCTTGAATATAGATCCTATGTTTGAACTACAGGATCGATCAAGAGAAATATCTATAAATCACGATATCTAGATTAATATATTGATAATTCTATTTTTCTTTCCAAATAGATTTTGGAAATCGAGGAAAATGAAAATTCTGATAGAAATTGATATATAGATTTAAACTCTTTTGTTATATACCCAACCGAATGCCTAATTGGTTTAGTAAATCCAAACAAAAATTCTGTTATGAATACAATGAAAATACCAGTAATTAATCCAGTTTTGATACCAAGCTGTCCCAATATTTACAGAAATTCCTTGGCTATAGTGCTTAAATTGTGATCCATAAAAAAAAAATCCCTTTTTCATTTTCATTGAAAAAAATTCTCAAAAATGGGAGTGGGGTAAAAAGGGAAATTTTTGAGTTCTCTGCCAGGACTAAGAACAGAACTCTCCGGTTCCAACTTTTACATTCCAGAAGAGCTTAACTTAAACTGCACGAAATCCTATTGCATTATTAAAACAAAACTACCACTATCCCACAAATAAAAATTTTTGAACGTTCAAATAGAAATTTGAGCGAGTCTTTATTTCTTTTTCCTAAAACTAAAGGATATTGCAATGAATCGACTCCTTCAATCTCGACGATTGAATATGGATAAGCTATTATGATTTCGAGCACGCCGCTATGGTGAAATCGGTAGACACGCTGCTCTTAGGAAGCAGTGCTAGAGCATCTCGGTTCGAGTCCGAGTGGCGGCATCTTCGAAAAGAAATAGAATAAATCCTATAATGAATTCAATCCCACAGATTTACATTCCATTGTTGAAAGACCCCTTTTCGTTGAGGATTTTTATGATATTTTTGATTTTAGAACATATATTAACTCACATCTCTTTTTCGATTGTTTCAATTGTAATTACGATTTATTTGATAACCTCATTAGTCCACGAAATTGTAGGACTATATGATTCGGCAAAAAAAGGACTTATAGCTACTTTTTTCTGTATAACAGGATTTTTAGTTATTCGTTGGATTTATTCTGGACATTTCCCCTTAAGTAATTTATATGAATCATTAATGTTCCTTTCATGGAGTTTTTCCATTATTAATATGGTGCCCTATTTTACGAACCATAAAAATCATTTAAGTGCAATAACCGTACCAAGTGCTATTTTTACCCAAGGCTTTGCTACTTCAGGTCTTTTAACTGAAATGCGTCAATCCACAAAATTAGTACCTGCTCTCCAATCCCAGTGGTTAATGATGCACGTAAGTATGATGGTATTGAGCTACGCAGCTCTTCTATGTGGATCATTATTATCAATAGCTCTTCTAGTAATTACATTTCAAAAAAACGGAGAGATTTTTTGTAAACGTAAAAGCAATCATTTTTTAATTGGGTCGGTTTCCCTTGGCGAGATCCAAGACGTGAATGAAATAAACAATGTTTTACAGAACACTTTTTTTATTTCGTTTAGAAATTATCATAAGTATCAATTGATTCAGCAATTGGATTGCTGGAGTTGTCGTGTTATAAGCCTAGGATTTATCTTTTTAACCGTTGGTATTCTTTCAGGAGCAGTATGGGCTAATGAGGCATGGGGATCGTATTGGAATTGGGACCCCAAGGAAACTTGGGCATTTATTACTTGGGCTATATTTGCGATTTATTTACATACTCGAACAACTCAAAAATTGCAAGGCGTAAATTCTGCAATTGTGGCTTCTATGGGATTTCTTATAATTTGGATCTGCTATTTTGGGGTAAATCTATTAGGAATAGGGCTACATAGTTATGGTTCGTTCACACTAACTTCTAATTGAAGAAAAGACCTTATGAATACACAGGAAAAGCGTATATAAATAGAACGGGAGTTTGTAAGAGTTTTTGAGAACCATTTTGAATAACTACTTTATGTTTATGGTTCTCAAAAACCCCAAACGTATCTAATGAAAATTTGAAAATTCATGTTTCTATTTTCTAATTATCTAATTAATAATTATTAAAAATGAATTTGAATTAATATTAAATTTTCATTATATTAATTATAATTAAATAATTCTAATTATAAAAAGAAAATTTATGAAAATAAAAAGACAATTTTTTTGTATCTATTAATTTGATTTGTATTTTTTGATTTGTATTTTCTTCATTTTTTTATATTATTATCTTAATCTTATTTAGTGATGAAATGAGGAAAACTATCTATATTATAAAAATAATTAGATAAAATATTTTCGACCTTGTCAACTGATAGTGAAAAAACGAAATCTGGATAAATACCAATACCTATTATAGGTAGAAAGATACAGATAGAAATAAAGAGTTCTCGTGGTCCAGAATCACAAAAATGAGAGTTTGAAACATTAAATTGCTTGTATCCATAGAAAATCTGGCGTAACATAGATAATAAATAAATAGGGGTTAATATCATTCCAATTGACGTTACAAATGTAATTAGTATTTTAGGGATTAAAAAAAATTTTTGGCTAGTAATTATGCCAAAAAATACTACCAATTCTGCAACAAAACCGCTCATTCCCGGCAATGCAAGAGAAGCCATTGAGAAACTACTGAAGAGTGTAAAAATTTTTGGCATTGGGATAGCTATTCCTCCCATGTCGTCGAGATAAACAAGACGTATTCTGTCGTAACTCGTTCCCGCCAAGAAAAAAAGTGCAGCACCAATAAATCCATGAGAAATCATTTGTAAAATGGCTCCATTAAGTCCTGTATCAGTTAAGGAACTAATTCCTAGAATTGTGAAACCCATATGAGATACGGAAGAATAAGCAATTCGCTTTTTTAAGTTGCGTTGACCGAGAGATGTTGAAGCTGCATAGATTATTTGAATTGTGCCTACTATGATCAACCAAGGAGAAAATAGAGAATGAGCGTGGGGTAAGAATTCCATATTGATCCGAATCAGTCCGTACGCTCCCATTTTTAATAAGATTCCGGCTAAAAGCATACACGTACTATAATGTGCTTCTCCATGGGTATCCGGTAACCATGTATGTAGGGGTATAATCGGCAGTTTGACAGCATAAGCAATAAAAAATCCAAAATAAAATAAAATTTCCAATGCTACAGGATACGACCGATTAGCTGATGTTTCAAAATTTAATGTTGGTTCATTGGAACCATATAAACCCATACCTAGAACTCCCATTAAGAGAAAAATTGAACCCCCCGCAGTGTACAAAATAAACTTTGTCGCTGAGTACAAACGTTTCTTCCCTCCCCACATGGATAGAAGTAGGTAAACAGGAATTAATTCTAACTCCCACATGATGAAAAAAAGTAAAAGATCTCGAGAAGAAAATGATCCTATTTGACCGCTGTACATTGCTAACATCAGGAAATGGAACAATCGAGAATCGCGAGTAACTGGCCAAGCCGCCAAAGTAGCTAAAGTAGTAATGAATCCCGTTAGTAAAATGGGTCCTATGGAAAGTCCGTCGATTCCGAGTCTCCAGTGAAAATCAAAAATATTTATCCATTTATAATCCTGTTCCATTTGGATTAGTGGATCGTCCAATTGAAAGTGATAACAAAATGTGTAGGTGGTGAGAAGGAGTTCTAATAAACAAATACAGATAGTATACCATCTAATTACCTTATTTCCCTTATGAGGGAAAAAGAAAATTGAAGAACCCGCGAATATCGGCAAAACAACAATTAATGTTAAACAGGGAAAAGAATTCGTGGTAAAAACAAGATACACTTTGACCAGAAAAACCCGTACTCGTAAATATGAAATATATTATTATATATAAATATAAAAAATTATAGTAATAGTACGGGTTTTTGTCGGTAAAGAGAAATCCAATGGATGCAGGTGGAGTTTTTTTTTTTGTAACGTATCAATAAGCTAGACCCATGCTACGAGTCGTCTCATGCCATAAATAAACCCGCACACTTAAAAAATCTGTTGGACAGGCGGATTCACACCTTTTACAACCTACACAGTCCTCTGTTCTTGGAGCAGAAGCAATTTGCTTAGCTTTACATCCGTCCCAAGGTATCATTTCTAATACATCTGTGGGGCAGGCTCGTACACATTGAGTACACCCTATACATGTATCATAAATCTTTACTGAATGTGACATTGGATCTATCAATTTTTTTGAACGTCATAAAATTTCGATCTAGTAAATTAGTAAATGAATCGTATATTTAGACACCAGATGAATCAATGATTTCTCAGAATTTAGTATTAAGTTGTTCTCAATCTACTTCTGGATTTGCTCATGCGAGAGGGCCGGGGTACTTCGATTTCTTACATTTTTGGCATTTTTGGAAATATTATCATATGTTTCTGCCGCGCGTGTCAATTTGCATCGGTGAATATTCTAATTCTTTTCTTTATTTATATGCATATGATTATCACTATTTATTCAAAAAATTCGCTTGATTGATACGAGTTGATTTTCTGTTACGATAAATTGATGAAACAATAGCTAATCCAATAGCCGCTTCAGCGGCTGCAATAGCTATAACAAAAATCGAGAAAATGTCTCCTTTTAATTGGCGACTATCAAATAAATCAGAAAATGTTACGAAATTCATATTAACCGCATTCAGCATAAGCTCAAGACACATAAGTGCTCTAACCATATTTCGACTTGTAATTAATCCATAGATACCGATAGATAATAAATAGGCACTCAAAACCAGTACATGCTCGAGCATCATTGAACTACCCCTCATTAATTCAATCTAGATTCATTTCAATATGAACAATAAGTCAACCGATTCGATTGACTAGAATATAACAAGAACAAGTGCGAAATGTAATAAAGAAAGGTAAGGGTAATAGATCAAACTAAAACATTAACCTTTTTTACACGAACAATTTTCAAATGGGAAAATAAAAATAGATGAGATAAGACAGAACAAAAGAAGTCCTTTTTTTGTTTCTAAGTATTTATTACTGACGAGCCATAGCAATTGCACCTATCAAGGCAACTAAAAGAATTATAGAAATAAGTTCAAATGGAAGAAAAAATTCTGTTGATAAATGAATCCCAAGTTGTTGACCCCTATTTATCAAATCTTGCTCTATAATTTGGTTTGATCTTGCGGTCCAAATAATCCCGTACCAGGACGTATCTGAGATAGTAGTAATTAGTGAAACAAAAATACTTGTACAAACCAGTGAAGTGACTCCATCTCCAACGGTCCAAAGACGGAAATCTTTGTAATATTCTGAACCATTCATGAACATCACAGCAAATAGAATTAGGACATTTATGGCTCCTACGTAAATAAGGAGCTGTGCAGCAGCTACAAAATGCGAATTCGATGGAATATGGAATAAGGATATACAAACAAGAACCAATCCCAACGAAAAGGCAGAATAAATCGGATTGGTAAATAATACTACTCCTAGCCCGCCGACTATAAGACCCAACCCCAAAAATACTAAAAGAAAATCATGTATTGGTGCAGGTAAATCCATTATATTATATGTAAAAAAAAGAGATAAATTAAATTTTAATTAAATTAAGTCGAAATGTTTCATGACCTTATTGACCAGACCTGGAAAGAAGACGTTACCCTAATTTGTTAATATGTTCCTAATTGAATTTAATTCAATCCCAATGGGGTGTTGGTTAATGTTTAATGTAGATACACAATATTATATTGAATATTAAGATAAGAATTTAATTGCATCTTGTTTCTCTATACGAAAAAAGAGCCGTTCGAAATGAAATTTATCGATTCTTTTATTAGTATTAATTCTATATTTAGTATTAATTCTATATATTACTATTTCTATATATTACTATTATTTATTTCTATATATTACTATTATTTATTTCTATATATTACTATTATTATACTATTATTATATATTCTATTTCTATAAATTTCTTATTTTAATTCAATTTCATTTATTATATATTATATATATTTTATATTTCTATATATTTTATATTTCTATATATTATTATTTATATAATATTAATATATTTATTGATATTTATTGATTCATTGATTTCAAAATCATCACAGATATATGAATATATTTTCAATACAAAGCAAGCTGCGATTCTCACAACCTATAGTTAGGATTCTTAGTTATTGACTAAGCAAAATGAAAGAAGCTTCGTTCCTTTCAATCAAAAATGAATCTTAGTAATTGGTAATTGTTATTGAATCAAGGGGTTTACCCGCGGTTTTTTTATTGGGGTCGAATTCATAATTGTTCGAATTGTATAATCTCCAATTACTGACATTGGTAACCGACCCAAAGCAATTTGATTATAATTCAATTCGTGACGATCAAAAGTAGAAAGTTCATATTCTTCAGTCATTGATAAACAGTTTGTTGGACAATACTCGACACAGTTACCACAAAATATACAGATTCCAAAATCAATACTGTAATTAAGCAATCGTTTCTTTCGAATATCAGTTTCCAATTTCCAATCAACAACGGGTAAATCAATAGGGCATACACGAACACAGACTTCACAAGCAATACATTTATCAAATTCAAAATGTATTCGACCACGAAAACGCTCTGATGTAATCAATTTTTCATAAGGATATTGAATAGTTACAGGTAAACGATTCGCGTGGGATAAGGTAATCATAAAACTTTGACCAATATACCTTGCGGCTCGGACTGTTTGTTGACCAAAATTCATGAACCCAGTTACCATAGGGAACATATCGTGAATATCTATGAATAATTTAACGTTTCTTTCTCTTGTTCGATAGAAATTCTGAATCTATAACATCCTATGCCCTTACAGTGAAAGGAGTTGAAAAGAAGTTGTCAATAATAGATTACCTAAAGAAATAGGTAAAAGAAATTTCCACCCAAGATTCAACAGTTGGTCCATTCTCATCCTAGGTAAAGTCCATCTTGTTGTGATAGGAATGAACAAGAACAAATACGCTTTAGCTAATGTAATAAAGATACCAATTGTCGTTCCAAAGACTCCGCACGCTTCATTAATTCTGAAAAGCTCAGGAATGAATATGTCCGGAATAGCGAGATTCCAACCGCCCAAGTAAAGAACTGTTACAAATAATGAAGAAACTAGTAGGTTTAAATAGGAAGCAACATAAAATAAACCAAATTTGATACCTGAATATTCGGTTTGATAACCCGCAACTAATTCTTCTTCTGCTTCTGGTAAATCAAAAGGCAATCTCTCACATTCTGCCAGGGAAGAAATTAGAAAAACCATAAACCCTATAGGTTGACGCCACAGATTCCACCCCCAAAAACCATATTTTGACTGCGCCTCAACTATATCAACTGTACTTGAACTGTTAGATAATCATAGTCGACAATAACATCACTGTCCCCGCCGCTATTGCAAAACCGTACATGAGACTTCAGCTTCATACGGCTCCTCAATGGCCACAAATAAATATAAGGACTTATTTCTATTTAATATTATCTCGCTCTGCTTGTAGAGTAGATCGAGTAAAAATACATTGGAGAGTCCAGAATTAGACCAATGCAATTCTGTCTGCTCTAAAAAAAAAGTGCTTCTGAATTGATCTTATCCTTTTTGAATTTCAATCTGTCTTTATTCAGTAATAACTTAATCTTAAAATAAAAAGACCCATAGCTCATAAATATTTCGATTTATATCTTTCGATTACGAAAAACAATGAGACATTCTATTAGTTCATGAATCATGATAAGAATTCTATACTGCATTAATATGGATAAAGAAAGAATAAAAAAGTCTTTTTTCATTGCAAATGCAGTCTGGTTCTTTCGTTCCTATTCTTCTTTCTCATACTCATAAAAAATTCATCTAAAAAAAATATAAAGGATTACTTCGTTCCTGATAGTTATTTCTTTAATCAGTGGATAGGAGCATACTTTGGATTGGGATCGTGGAGAAGTACTGCTTAATCGTTTCTACCAACTAAAAGTCCCCATTAGGATTCCTTTTATGCAGAAATACCCTTTATGGGTAACTTACATTATTTCCATTACTAATCCTTTGCGTACCTTGGTATTCCTAACCGTCCACTAATTTTGACTCGACTCCCGGTATGGTAATACAAACAATAGTCAAAAGTAAAAACTCCATACAGGTTAATCGTTTGTACCCGCTTCAAACCATGATGACTAATCCACCAATCTTGGGGAAACAGTTTATACTCCGTATTTTGACTTCCGCTTAACTCTTGTACTTAGGGAATGAGACTCCATTTTTTTACTGCCAATTTCTAAGCTGTTTTGTTTCACTCATATAACTATCTGGTTTAGTTCATCGCCCCGAATGATGAAAAAAAATGAATATAATATATAAAATATCTATTCAATACATTGACTTTTTTTTTTTAGAATCAAAATAGGTAAAAAAAAAAGTCAATGTCCTAACGAATCGCACGTAGAGAAATTGATAACACACATAAAGTTAATGGTATTTCATAACTAATCGATTGAGCGGCAGCTCGTAGACCACCTAAAAAAGAATATTTATTATTCGATCCATATCCTGACATAAGAAGTCCAATAGGAGCAATACTTGAAATAGCAATCCATAAAAAAACGCCTATACTGAGATCGGCGAGAACAAGGTGATATCCAAAAGGAATTACTGAATAACTTAATAAAATAGATATGACCGCTATAGATGGCCCGAGACTGAATAAACGAATATCCCCTCGAGATGGGAGAAGATCCTCTTTGAAAAGCAGTTTGGTCCCATCTGCTAGAGCTTGAAGAATTCCCAAAGGGCCGGTGTATTCTGGTCCAATACGTTGTTGTACCCCTGCAGAGATTTGTCTTTCTAACCACACAATTACGAGTACTCCTATTATAATTCCCGATAAAGGAGTAAAAATAGAAACAAGCAACCATATGAGTCCATAAACCTCTTTTAATGATTCCGATCTGGAAAAAGAATTGATAGCTTGTTGTACTTTTGTCGTATCAATTATCATTTCAACGATCAACTTCTCCCATAATGATATCTATACTACCTAGAATTGTCATAATATCAGCCAATTTCATTCTTTTAACTAACTGAGGAAGAATTTGCAAATTGATAAAACCTGGCGGACGAATTTTCCATCTCCAGGGAAAAACACTCTGATCCCCTATCAGAAAAATTCCCAACTCCCCCTTTGGGGCTTCTACTCTTACATAAAGTTCTTGTTTCGACAATTCAAAAGCGGGCGAAGGTTTTTTACTAATGAATCGATAATCAAAATCATTCCATTCGGAATCTCTTTCTCTATCAAAGCGCCGTACCTCTAAATTTTCATACGGTCCCCCGGGAATTCGTTCCAGAGCCTGTTGAATAATTTTTATAGATTCCATCATTTCACTGATTCGGACTAAATAACGAGCTAAAGAATCTCCTTCTTTTTGCCATTGTACTTCCCAATCAAATTCGTCGTAACACTCATAATGATCAACTTTACGAAGATCCCATTGAATTCCGGAAGCTCGTAGCATGGGTCCGGATAAGCCCCAATTTATTGCTTCCTCTCCACTAATAAAGCCCACTCCTTCAACTCGTTCCAAAAAAATAGGATTCCGCGTAATAAGCTTTTGATATTCAGTAACCCCTGTTACAAAATAATCACAGAAATCCAAACATTTATCTATCCAGCCATGGGGTAGATCAGCAGCTACTCCTCCGATACGGAAATAATTATGCATCATTCGCATACCTGTGGCAGCTTCGAATAGATCATATACCAATTCTCTCTCTCTGAAAATATAGAAGAAAGGAGTCTGCGCACCGATATCCGCCATAAAAGGGCCAAGCCATAATAAATGAGAAGCAATGCGACTCAATTCCAGCATAATGACTCTAATATAACTAGCTCTTTTAGGTACTTGAATATTTCCCAACTGTTCTGGTGCATTTACCGTTATTGCCTCTGTAAACATAGTAGCTAAATAATCCCAACGTGTTACATAAGGCAGATATTGTATAATTGTTCGATTTTCTGCAATTTTTTCCATTCCTCGGTGTAAATAACCCAATATGGGTTCACAATCAATAACATCTTCACCATCTAGAGTAACGATGAGGCGAAGAACACCATGCATTGATGGGTGCTGAGGACCCATATTGACTATCATTAGATCTTTTCTTGTAGTTGGTACAGTCATATATTTTTTCTCCGATTCATTATTTCATGAATTGCTGAAAACAAAGTTCATCAAAATTCAAAATCTAAAAAATAGAATATTCAATATCAAAATATAATAAATCAAAGAATTCAAAATGAATTTTCAAATTAACTTAACGAGTTTTTCGCTCCCGAATATCCAATTGACTAATTAATTCTTTATAACGTACTCTATTTTTCTTTGACAAATAAGCCAGCAGACGTTGACGTTTTCCCAGAATTTTTCGCAAACCCCTCTGAGATAAATAATCTTTTCTGTGCAATTCTAAATGTAAAGTAAGTCTCCGTATCTTATTGGTGAAACTTAATATTTGAAATTCAACAGACCCCTTATTTTCTTCTTGCGAAATAACCGGGATGAATGAATTTTTTACCATAAAATAATGCTCCCCCCCCTTTTTTTTTTTACAAATATGGATTTTACCGATCAGTAATAATAATATTCAAAAGTCGTTTGAATTTGTTATACACAACAATGAAATCTGAATTTATTCATATACTTATACGTCTGTTTTTTTTTTATAAAATTGAATTCAATTAATGAATTCAATTAATCAACCCAATTTCAAATTTTTCGGATATGGATACAAAAAAAAGATGGATGATACATTTTGCACCCAAAACAGAGAAGATTTTGAAAAGACTGCCAATTCATTTCTGATATGATAATCGGTATCATGTACCAGAATAGAATGTAATATAACACGTGTGTATATCTGCTTGTTTTCATATACCAGAACATATACGACACGCGATCCATAGGAAATGTGTCATCAACTAATTATAAAGCGTGGATACAGATGTATCCTTGACATGCTGAAACGACTACCATTATTAGTATCAAACCAATAGCGATTCATACAAGCTAAATCTTCTAATCGATAATTGGGCCAAAGAAAAAATTTCAAATTAAGAAATTTATTTATATCTATGTCAAGATGTCCTCCTTCGTTCAAAAGGGTAACATATTTACTAGCACTGTTACCATTGCAAAATACTGGATTTCTATCCACAATATAAAAATTCCTCGAATTTAAACAAATTCGAATTCTCAATTCTCTACGACGTTTAGGAGATAAAATATTATCAAGAACAAGCAAATCATAATGATTTTTGTCTCTAGTCCCAACCAACTTTTCATGTCGTGCAATGGATTTCTCAAGACCATTCATATCGACATGTCTTTTTTCTTGGCATCTTCGATTAGTTTGAGTTTGGTTTTTCTTTTTCTGCACCCGCGAAATAGCTATGGTTTGATACATAAGAAACTGCCTATCCCATTTTAGAGATAACCGAGCTGGTTCAATAATCAAAATTCCCCTTTTTAATAATTTTGAAAGAGTTAGAGTCTTCGAAATCGGTATTACATCCAGACTCATTTCGTCTCTTTGAATAGAGGCTATAGCAATTTCCTTTGGGTTTTTTAGTCTAAGCAGTAGACAATAGACTTTGACATTATTGATTATTTTTTTATTCAAAGGATTATCCCATCTTAATTGAAAAAGAAAATATCTTTTCAGGAAGAAATCTAATTCCGCTGCTATATTACTCGTAGATTTTTTTTTATTTTTACGTTTTTGAATGTCTGATCCTCTATCAGAATCTTCTTTAACATTTTTTTTAACATCTTTTTGTTGTTTTGATGGATCTGATCCGGGATTCCCTTGTTTTTGTGTATCTGATCCAAAATTTTCTTGGACTGGCTTCTTTTTTTCTTCTTGATTTTTATTTTCTAATTCAAGAGAGTTTTCTTGATTAGATAATATAGGAAGATCCTTTTTTTCTTTTCTGTGAATTTTTTGTTTTTCACTAACGTTATTATTTCCATTAAAATGAAAAAGAAGTAAATTCATTGGTATGGTCCACGGTTGAATTTTATATGCACCGTAAGGTGACACAAATTCTGGGAAAAACCAAAGTTCCAAATTCGATATAGGACAATTTATTATTTCTTCATTCATTTCCATCCAGTCAAAATAAGTTTTTGTTTGATTGGCTGGGTTGATTTGTTTATGAATCGCGAGATAAAAAAAATCCTTTTTATAAATTTTCTCAATTATTTGATAAAAATTATTCCGAGTCTTAGTTTTTTTATTAATGTTGGCCTCGATATCCATATCGGTCCAGCACTCAATATCGATTTTTGTTCTAATACAAAAATGAAACATTTTCCAATCAAAATATTTTCTATCCGGATTTCTATCCGTATCATAATCTTCTCTTAGATAATTATTAAGAGATATATCTCCCGGCAAATAAAATAGTTTAGGATTATATGTATTGTAATTACATGTGTTGTAAGTATAGAGAAATTCTTTTTCCCCATTTACTTGTAATGGCGATCTAGAAATATATGAATCCTTCTTATCTTCATAATTAATATATTTATGTGATAAACAATCATATTTATAGTTTTTAAATTGATCTTTTTGATTCAGTAATGAATCCACTGCATAATTAGAATTTTTTTGTTTCTCGTAATGAATTAATTGGTCTTTTTCATTTTCATATAAATCAAAATTGGTTAAGTTTTTAGTTTGAACCATATAACTTTGATGGACTCTTTTTCGCCATTTTTGCGGTACTAATCGCGACCATCTAGTATGAGAAAAATCATATTGATAGTGATAATGGCCTCTTAACCAGTTTTTCCATTTATTCATTCTAAAATTGCGAAGTTTCTTATGTCTTGATTCCGAATGAAATATTCCTTGTGTTCCAAAGGAATCTTTTATTCTATCCTTAAGAAAAAGAAGTGTTCCACGATATTGAAGTACAGATCTCAAGTGATACTTGTTAAAAATTTGGGTTTGTGATAATTTGTAAAATACATATGCCTGTGGCAGAGAAGCAAGGTCACAAAAAATATGTGAATTTTTCTTATTAAAAAGTGACTTTTTTTTAGTCGAAAAAAATTGAATTTTATTTGGATTTGTTTTGGAACTATATTTAAAAAAAAATTTGTTTTTTGATTCAAGAAAAAATTTTACATTGATTCTGATACTATTTATGATACATAAAAGGCTATCTATGTATACCCTTTCAATAAAAAATTTCATAAAATAGTACCATTTGCGTATTAATCGGTTACTTTTTCTTTTTACTATTTGCCCAATAATTTTCGGCGATTCTAATCCCCTATCATCACAACTTTTTTCGTTAGAACTAATATCTCTATTAGGAATTAAAAATACATTTTTCTTGTCTTTTGCAATTTTTTCAATTTGATTTCTGATTATACTTGTCCTATCAGCCACATCTTTTATTTTTTTTGTTATCAGTGAATAATTTATCCAATCCATGGATCTAATTCGAATGGGTGATTCATGAATAATCTGATTACTTATTTTTTTTATATAAATTTTATTTATATAAATAATTTTTTTTTTATTTGTACTCGATTCATCTATTTCTCTCAATCCAAATAATGGAATTTTAATTACTTTTGCAAGTTTTGTCATTAGTCTTTTTATAAATCGAAATAGTTTGAAAATCCATCGTGTTTTTTCTTTTGAAACCTTTATAAAAAATTTTGTTCTTTCTTTCAAAATTCTTAGAGCTATAAAACATTTCTTTTTCACTTTTATAAGTCTTTTTTCAATTTCTTTCCAGACGGGTTCAAAAAAGGAAGGTCGTTTTCGGGGAGAACCAAAAGGTAGTTCAGCTTCCATTCCCCAAACTGTTAAAAAACAAAAATTCTCTGTTTTCCCTTTCTTTTTCATTGGATCCCTATGATTGAATTGTACTTTTGATCTGTGCCAAGGTTTCAGACAGA